AAGAATATAATGAGATTCATTCAAGAAGAGTCAAACGTGTGGTAATTAATGATGAGAACACTAAGAATACAAGTAAAAATGATGACGAAACGGAAGAGGTGGCTTTGATACGTTACTCCCAACAATCAGATTTTCGTCGCAATCTAATCAAAGGATCCATGCGCGCTCAAAGACGTAAAACAGTGATTTGGGAACTCTTTCAAGTAAATGTGCATTCCCCACTTTTTTTTGATCGACTAGACAAAACATCTTTTTTTTCCTATTTTGATATCAACGAAACAAAGAATTTTGTTTTGAGAAATTGGATGGGGAGACAACAAGAGTCAAAATTGCAAATTTCCCATTTTGAAAATGAAGATACAAAAGAAGAAAAGGAAAAAAGAGAGAAAAATGAACGGATAGAAACATCAGAAGCTTGGAATAACCGGATATTGACTCGAGCAATCAGAAGTTTGATGTTAGTAACCCAATCCTTTTTTAGAAAATACATTATATTGCCTTCATTTATAATAGCTAAACATATTTTCCGTATGTTATTATTACAATCCTCTGAGTGGTACGAGGATTTGAAGGAATGGAAGAGAGAAATACATATAAAATGCACCTATAGTGGTGTTCAATTCTCAGAAACAGAATTTCCCCAAGATTGGTTAACAGATGGTATTCAGATAAAGATTTTATATCCTTTCTGTCTAAAACCTTGGCGAAAATCTAAGGTACGATCTCATCATAGAGATCAAATGAAAAAAAAAGATTTTGGTTTTTTAACAGTCTGGGGAATGGAAGCTGAACTTCCCTTTGGTTCTCCCCGAAAACGACCTTTTTTTTTTGAACCTATTTATAAAGAACTCAAAAAAAGAAATAGAAAGTGGAAAAATCCATTTTTCCAAGTTCTTCAATTTTTCAAGAAGAAAAAGGGGATCATTCAAATAGTTCGAGTTATAAAACGAATAATGAAAAAAGTATATGAACCAAACAAAAATGAAAAATATTTCAAAAGAAATAATGAGATTCTTCGCGAGTCGTCCGTTCTAATTCGACCGATGAATTGGTTCAATTCTTCACTAATAGAAAGAAGAATTCAAGATATTTCTGATAAGACAATAAAAATAAGGAATCAAATTGAGCAAACCACAAATTTAATTTATGATAAGAAAAGATTGGAATCACAGAAAAATATTTTGAAAATATTTCAAAGGCAAACTATCCGATTAATGCGTAAATCACACTACTTTATTCAATCTTTCATTGAAAAAATATACATAGATATTTTGCTATGTACCATTACCTTTTCTAAGATCAATGCACAACGTTTCTTTGAATCAACAAAAAAGATCTTTAAGAAATCCATTTACAACAATAAAAGAAATCAAGAACAAGAAGGAACTGATGAAACAGATAAAAAGACAATGAATTTGAATTTCACGATAAAAAAATTGTTTTCAAATACCAATAATACTGAGAATAAGAATGAAAATTGCAATATTTTTTGGAACTTATCTTCCCTGTCCCAAGCATATGTATTTTACAAATTATCACAAACCCAATTACTTCACCAATTATTGAATAAATATCACTTAAGACCCCTACTTCAATATCAAGGGAACTCTCCCTTTTTTCAGGATAAATTAAAAGACTATTGTATGATACACGGAATCTTTCATTTCAAATCAAGAGATAAGAAAATTCCTACATATGTAATAAACGAATGGAAAAACTGGTTAAAAGGTCATTATCAATATGATTTATCAAAAAAAAAAAGGTCTCGATTAGTACCTAAAGAATGGCAAAATAGAATGAATCAACGTCGTATGATTCAAAATAAGGAATCAATCCAATTGGATTTTTATAAAAAATACCAATTGATTCATTCCATGAAAAAAAATGACTATGAAACGAATTCATTTATGAGTCAAAAATACAAATGGAAAAAACATTACAGATATGATCTTCTATCATATAAATACATACACCTCCCTAATTCATACATTTCTGAATCAACATTAGAAAGAAACGGGACCCAAGAAATTACATATTATTTTGATATATCGAAACCTCAATCTAGTAATAATTATCTAGATAAAGTATATCTTATTGATAGAAATACAAATTTGGATAGAAAATATTTGGATTGTAGAATTCTTAATCTTTGTTTTATAAAAAATATGGAGATTCAGACTGAAATTACTAATTTTAAAAAAATGGAGAAAAAAGATCTTTTTTTTCCTACGATTCGCCAAGAGATAAAAATGTGCAACCAAAAAAAAAAAATTTTTGATTGCATGGGAATGAATCAAGAAAGGTTCTATTATACCGCATCAAATAATGATACTATATCTGATATAGAACCTTGGTTCTTCCCAGAATTTGTACTACTTTTTGATGTATATAAGATTGAACCTTGGATCATCCCAATAAAATCACTCTTTTTTCATTTTTCATTTCATAAAAAAAAAGATCTTGAATTAAAAAATTACAAACAGGAAGAAGACGAACAACAACAAAAGAGGGAAATGGAACTATATTCCTTTTTCAAAACATATTTCCCTTTTCAATTCAGATTGGACGATCCCTCGAATCAAAAAATAATGAAAAATATCAGGGTATATTGTCTCCTACTTAGACTCATAAATCTAAAGGAAATCGCTATATCTTCGATTCGAAGAGGTCAAATAAATCTAGACGAAATACTGATTCAAAAGGACCTAGTTCTTTCAGAATTGATAAGAAGGGGAATATTGATTATGGAACCTATTTGTCTATCTATAAGAAGGGACGGAAAATCTATTATATATCAAACTATAGATATTTTCTTGGTCAATAAGAAAAAGTGCCAAACGAATAAGAAATATAAAAAAAAAGAATATATTGGGAAAGGGGGGTTTGAAAAATCTATTACACGACACAACAACATATTTTTGAGTGGAGACAATAATAATTATTATTTCCTTGTTCCTGAAAATATTCTATCTCCCGTGCGTCGGAGAGAATTTCGAATTCAAATTTGTTTCAATTCCAAAAATTGGAATGTTGTGGATAAAAATCCAAGATTTTGCAATGAAAACAAAATAAGAAACTGTGGGCAATTTTTGAATGAGGACAAGCATTTTCATACAGATGGAAAAATTTTCATGAAATTGAAATTGTTCTTTTGGCCCAATTATCGATTAGAAGATTTAGCTTGTATGAATCGCTATTGGTTTGATACCAATAACAGCAGTCGTTTCAGTATGTCAAGAATACATATGTATTCACAATTTTGAATAAATTCAATTCCAATGAAAATTGGAAAAATTTATAGTGGATTTCCTGCATATCGTGTGACGTATTTGGTAAATGAAAGCCTCAATATATACATTGAAGTAAAAAGAAATTGAAATTGTTATCTTTCGTAAATACATATATATCAGATCTTTTGATCCAAATAGATCAAAAAACAAAGTAATATAAAGAAAAGAAATTAAATTTTGATGTATACTAAATGCAAATAATTGGCATAATAAATCTTATTATTTTTCCTGATCGGTAAAATTCACAGAAAAGAAAGATAGAAATCTTCATTTATGGTCAAAAATTCATTCATCTCGGTTATTACAGAAGAAGGAAAAGAAGAAAATAGCGGGTCTGTTGAATTTCAAGTATTACATTTCACCAGTAAGATACGGAGACTTACGTCACATTTAGAATTGCACAAAAGAGATTTTTTATCACAAAGAGGTCTACGAAGAATTCTGGGAAAACGTCAACGATTATTGACTTATTTGTCAAAAAAAAAGAAAGTGCGTTATAAGAAATTAATAGATCAGTTAAATACCCGGGAATCAAAAACTCGTTAATTTCCTTGTTCTTTTTTATTAGTTTAGTTATTAGTATTCGATTTTTTCTTTGAAAAAAAAATATTAGAATAGTCAATATGGGTCCTCATCACACATCAATGCATGGTGTTCTTCGGCTAATCGTTACTCCGGATGGTGAAGATGTTATTGACTGTGAACCTATATTTACACAGAGGGATGGAAAAAATAGCGGAGAACCAAACAATTATACAATATTTTCCTTATGTAACACGTTAGGATTATTTAGCTACTATGTTCACAGAAGCAATAACAGTAAATGCACCGGAACGATTGGCAAGTTTTCAAGTGCCTAAAAGGGCCAGTTATATCAGAATGATTATGCTGGAGCTCAGTCGTATAGCCTCCCATTTGTTATAGCTTGGCCCTTTTATGGCCCACAGACTCCCTTTTTCTATATTTTCAGAGAGAGGGAATTGAGATATGATCTATATGGGAGAAGTTTATCGTTGAAATGAGAATTGATACAAAATAAATCTATGAACTTATATGGATTTTTGTCCCCATTTCACCCTTGTCTTAGGAATCACAATGGGGGTATTAGTAATTGTGTGGTTAGAAATAAAAATATCCGCAACAATACAACAACGTATTGGACCTGAATATGCTGGTCCATTAGGGATTCTTCAAGCTTTAGCGGATGGGACCAAACTACTTTTGAAGGAGGATCTTCTTCCATCTAGAGGTAATATTCGTTTGTTTAGGGTTGGACCTTCTATATCGGTTATATCAATTCTACATAGAAATAATCTAAAGAGATAAAAATGAAGATCTTTCTATTCATAGAAAAATTTCATAAAATGAACATGAATTCAATTCGTATGTACAACTCATATTTCATGTTATTGAAAATAAAATGAAAGTATCTTGGCCCTTTCTCACAAACAGATTTGTAAAATCTATGGATTCTCAAAATTTTGATAAATCATTGATTCATTTGGTGTCTACAACAGAAAATAGAGGATTTCTATTATTTTCTAATTTTACCAGATCAAAAATTTTTGTGTTCAAAACTGTAATTTATAGACCTAATGTCACATTCAGTAAAAATTTATGATACATGCATAGGGTGTACCCAATGTGTTCGAGCTTGCCCCACGGATGTATTGGAAATGATACCTTGGGATGGATGTAAAGCTAAGCAAATTGCTTCTGCGCCAAGAACCGAAGATTGTGTGGGTTGTAAAAGATGTGAATCCGCTTGTCCAACGGATTTTTTAAGTGTCCGTGTTTATTTATGGCATGAAACAACTCGCAGCATGGGTCTTTCTTATTGATATGTGACAAAAAGTTCTACTTGAATCATTTGATTCTTCTTTACCGACGAAGGCCCGTGCTCGAGAAAATAAAATATATTCTTCTTATCCCGAGCACGGGGTTTTCTGGTAAAAATTGCTTTTGTCTTTATCACGAGTTATTTTCATTGGTTAACAATACTTCTTTTTTTGCCCATATTCACAGGTTCTTCAATTGTATTTTTCCCTCATAGGGGAAATCAAGTGTATAGGTGGTATACACCCTGTATATGTGTACAGGAGTTCCTTCTAATGACCTATATATCTTGTTATCATTTCCAAATGCCAAATGGATCAATCTTTAGCTGCTTCAGCAGCTTGGCCAGTTACTTGAAATCCGCAATTTTTCATATTACCTAGCTCTTATTTGTCTTCCAATTTCAAAATCAAAAATTGGAAGTTTTTTAATACATGTTCATTAAGATTTTTCCAATACTTTTTTTTGTCGCACAAAAAAACTTTTTGACTTTCCGGTGGAAAGAGATTTAGCTAAAGAAAAAGCTTTTACTGCCGCTAAAGAGCCTTTTTTTTTCCAAAGATTTCTACGAATATGCTTTTTTGACATAGAAGTACGTTTTTTTGGAACTGCCATTCAAAAATAGGTGACTCATTTTTCTCGTTGTATGTGAAAGACATCTTTTTTTTGCAAAATAAATGACTCTTTATTAGTCATTATCTATACTTAGTCCATAAATTCTTTTCAATAATATAAGAGCATCATTTTATTTCAGAACATACAAATAGGAAAAAGGGATTCTTTTCTTTTTTTAAATATAGAAAAAGTGACTATCTTATTCTATTTCTATTTAGATATTACAAATATCTAGATTGAATATTCATATAATAGAAAAAATAAGAAAAAAGAGTATTTAGAATATATTCTAGAAATAGGAATTATTTCATTAGAATAAAGTAAAAAAAAAAAAAGAAAGGGTGAATTAGAATTGTAATGAGATTTGATAAGAAAAATTTGGAATTTTGTACCTTGGCTGAGAACAAAATTATTTATATTGAACATTCTTTTTTTTACTAAACTCTATTTAATCTTCACAAATTACCTATTATAGCTTATTTTCTTTTGAGGTAAGCCGCCATGGTGAAATTGGTAGACACGCTGCTCTTAGGAAGCAGTGCTAGAGCATCTCGGTTCGAGTCCGAGTGGCGGCATATATAAAAATGAAGAATATGGACACAATATATTGAATCTCCAATTTTAATTATTTAATATTTATATGTTTATGATATTTGTGACTTTAGAACGTATCTTCACTCATATTTCCTTTTCAATCATCTCCATTGTAATTATGATTCATTTGATGAAATTATCAGTCTACAAAATTGAAAGATTATGTAATTCATCAGAAAAAGGGATGATAGCTACTTTTTTATCTATAACAGGGTTTATAGTTATTCGTTGGATTTCTTCGGGACATTTTCCCTTAAGTAATTTATACGAATCATTAATCTTTCTTTCTTGGACTTTCTCTATTATTCATATGATTCCGTATCTTGGGAATTCTAAAAATGATTTAAGTGCAATAACTGCACCAAGTGCTATTTTTACTCAAGGTTTTGCCACGTCAGGTCTTTCAACTGGAATGCATCAACCCGCAATATTAGTACCTGCTTTACGATCTCAGTGGTTAATGATGCATGTCAGTATGATGCTATTTAGCTATGCAGCTCTTTTATGTGGATCCTTGTTATCAGTTGCTCTTATAGTGATTACAGTTCAAAAAAACATCGATTTTTTTTGGAAAACCCACAATTTTTTAAGCTTAAGTAAGTGGTTTTTCTTTGGCGAGATTCAATCTTTGAACGAAAAAGAAAGTATATTTAAAAATAGTTATTTTTTCTCATTTCAAAATTTTGATAAATATCAATTAATTCAGCATTTGGATTATTGGAGTTATCGTGTCATTAGTTTAGGGTTTACCCTTTTAACCATAGGCATTCTTTCTGGAGCAGTATGGGCTAATGAAGCATGGGGTTCTTATTGGAATTGGGACCCTAAGGAAACTTGGGCCTTTATAACTTGGACCCTATTTGCAATTTATTTACATACTAGAACAAATAAAAAATTGAAAGACCAAGGCACAAAATCGGCATTTGTGGCTTCTATAGGATTTATCCTAATTTGGGTATGCTATTTTGGGATCAATCTATTAGGAATCGGGTTCCATAGTTATGGTTCATTCCAATGAGTGTCTACCAATTTCACCATGGCGGCTTACCTCAAAAGAAAATAAGCTATAATAGGTAATTTGTGAAGATTAAATAGAGTTTAGTAAAAAAAAGAATGTTCAATATAAATAATTTTGTTCTCAGCCAAGGTACAAAATTCCAAATTTTTCTTATCAAATCTCATTACAATTCTAATTCACCCTTTCTTTTTTTTTTTTTACTTTATTCTAATGAAATAATTCCTATTTCTAGAATATATTCTAAATACTCTTTTTTCTTATTTTTTCTATTATATGAATATTCAATCTAGATATTTGTAATATCTAAATAGAAATAGAATAAGATAGTCACTTTTTCTATATTTAAAAAAAGAAAAGAATCCCTTTTTCCTATTTGTATGTTCTGAAATAAAATGATGCTCTTATATTATTGAAAAGAATTTATGGACTAAGTATAGATAATGACTAATAAAGAGTCATTTATTTTGCAAAAAAAAGATGTCTTTCACATACAACGAGAAAAATGAGTCACCTATTTTTGAATGGCAGTTCCAAAAAAACGTACTTCTATGTCAAAAAAGCATATTCGTAGAAATCTTTGGAAAAAAAAAGGCTCTTTAGCGGCAGTAAAAGCTTTTTCTTTAGCTAAATCTCTTTCCACCGGAAAGTCAAAAAGTTTTTTTGTGCGACAAAAAAAAGTATTGGAAAAATCTTAATGAACATGTATTAAAAAACTTCCAATTTTTGATTTTGAAATTGGAAGACAAATAAGAGCTAGGTAATATGAAAAATTGCGGATTTCAAGTAACTGGCCAAGCTGCTGAAGCAGCTAAAGATTGATCCATTTGGCATTTGGAAATGATAACAAGATATATAGGTCATTAGAAGGAACTCCTGTACACATATACAGGGTGTATACCACCTATACACTTGATTTCCCCTATGAGGGAAAAATACAATTGAAGAACCTGTGAATATGGGCAAAAAAAGAAGTATTGTTAACCAATGAAAATAACTCGTGATAAAGACAAAAGCAATTTTTACCAGAAAACCCCGTGCTCGGGATAAGAAGAATATATTTTATTTTCTCGAGCACGGGCCTTCGTCGGTAAAGAAGAATCAAATGATTCAAGTAGAACTTTTTGTCACATATCAATAAGAAAGACCCATGCTGCGAGTTGTTTCATGCCATAAATAAACACGGACACTTAAAAAATCCGTTGGACAAGCGGATTCACATCTTTTACAACCCACACAATCTTCGGTTCTTGGCGCAGAAGCAATTTGCTTAGCTTTACATCCATCCCAAGGTATCATTTCCAATACATCCGTGGGGCAAGCTCGAACACATTGGGTACACCCTATGCATGTATCATAAATTTTTACTGAATGTGACATTAGGTCTATAAATTACAGTTTTGAACACAAAAATTTTTGATCTGGTAAAATTAGAAAATAATAGAAATCCTCTATTTTCTGTTGTAGACACCAAATGAATCAATGATTTATCAAAATTTTGAGAATCCATAGATTTTACAAATCTGTTTGTGAGAAAGGGCCAAGATACTTTCATTTTATTTTCAATAACATGAAATATGAGTTGTACATACGAATTGAATTCATGTTCATTTTATGAAATTTTTCTATGAATAGAAAGATCTTCATTTTTATCTCTTTAGATTATTTCTATGTAGAATTGATATAACCGATATAGAAGGTCCAACCCTAAACAAACGAATATTACCTCTAGATGGAAGAAGATCCTCCTTCAAAAGTAGTTTGGTCCCATCCGCTAAAGCTTGAAGAATCCCTAATGGACCAGCATATTCAGGTCCAATACGTTGTTGTATTGTTGCGGATATTTTTATTTCTAACCACACAATTACTAATACCCCCATTGTGATTCCTAAGACAAGGGTGAAATGGGGACAAAAATCCATATAAGTTCATAGATTTATTTTGTATCAATTCTCATTTCAACGATAAACTTCTCCCATATAGATCATATCTCAATTCCCTCTCTCTGAAAATATAGAAAAAGGGAGTCTGTGGGCCATAAAAGGGCCAAGCTATAACAAATGGGAGGCTATACGACTGAGCTCCAGCATAATCATTCTGATATAACTGGCCCTTTTAGGCACTTGAAAACTTGCCAATCGTTCCGGTGCATTTACTGTTATTGCTTCTGTGAACATAGTAGCTAAATAATCCTAACGTGTTACATAAGGAAAATATTGTATAATTGTTTGGTTCTCCGCTATTTTTTCCATCCCTCTGTGTAAATATAGGTTCACAGTCAATAACATCTTCACCATCCGGAGTAACGATTAGCCGAAGAACACCATGCATTGATGTGTGATGAGGACCCATATTGACTATTCTAATATTTTTTTTTCAAAGAAAAAATCGAATACTAATAACTAAACTAATAAAAAAGAACAAGGAAATTAACGAGTTTTTGATTCCCGGGTATTTAACTGATCTATTAATTTCTTATAACGCACTTTCTTTTTTTTTGACAAATAAGTCAATAATCGTTGACGTTTTCCCAGAATTCTTCGTAGACCTCTTTGTGATAAAAAATCTCTTTTGTGCAATTCTAAATGTGACGTAAGTCTCCGTATCTTACTGGTGAAATGTAATACTTGAAATTCAACAGACCCGCTATTTTCTTCTTTTCCTTCTTCTGTAATAACCGAGATGAATGAATTTTTGACCATAAATGAAGATTTCTATCTTTCTTTTCTGTGAATTTTACCGATCAGGAAAAATAATAAGATTTATTATGCCAATTATTTGCATTTAGTATACATCAAAATTTAATTTCTTTTCTTTATATTACTTTGTTTTTTGATCTATTTGGATCAAAAGATCTGATATATATGTATTTACGAAAGATAACAATTTCAATTTCTTTTTACTTCAATGTATATATTGAGGCTTTCATTTACCAAATACGTCACACGATATGCAGGAAATCCACTATAAATTTTTCCAATTTTCATTGGAATTGAATTTATTCAAAATTGTGAATACATATGTATTCTTGACATACTGAAACGACTGCTGTTATTGGTATCAAACCAATAGCGATTCATACAAGCTAAATCTTCTAATCGATAATTGGGCCAAAAGAACAATTTCAATTTCATGAAAATTTTTCCATCTGTATGAAAATGCTTGTCCTCATTCAAAAATTGCCCACAGTTTCTTATTTTGTTTTCATTGCAAAATCTTGGATTTTTATCCACAACATTCCAATTTTTGGAATTGAAACAAATTTGAATTCGAAATTCTCTCCGACGCACGGGAGATAGAATATTTTCAGGAACAAGGAAATAATAATTATTATTGTCTCCACTCAAAAATATGTTGTTGTGTCGTGTAATAGATTTTTCAAACCCCCCTTTCCCAATATATTCTTTTTTTTTATATTTCTTATTCGTTTGGCACTTTTTCTTATTGACCAAGAAAATATCTATAGTTTGATATATAATAGATTTTCCGTCCCTTCTTATAGATAGACAAATAGGTTCCATAATCAATATTCCCCTTCTTATCAATTCTGAAAGAACTAGGTCCTTTTGAATCAGTATTTCGTCTAGATTTATTTGACCTCTTCGAATCGAAGATATAGCGATTTCCTTTAGATTTATGAGTCTAAGTAGGAGACAATATACCCTGATATTTTTCATTATTTTTTGATTCGAGGGATCGTCCAATCTGAATTGAAAAGGGAAATATGTTTTGAAAAAGGAATATAGTTCCATTTCCCTCTTTTGTTGTTGTTCGTCTTCTTCCTGTTTGTAATTTTTTAATTCAAGATCTTTTTTTTTATGAAATGAAAAATGAAAAAAGAGTGATTTTATTGGGATGATCCAAGGTTCAATCTTATATACATCAAAAAGTAGTACAAATTCTGGGAAGAACCAAGGTTCTATATCAGATATAGTATCATTATTTGATGCGGTATAATAGAACCTTTCTTGATTCATTCCCATGCAATCAAAAATTTTTTTTTTTTGGTTGCACATTTTTATCTCTTGGCGAATCGTAGGAAAAAAAAGATCTTTTTTCTCCATTTTTTTAAAATTAGTAATTTCAGTCTGAATCTCCATATTTTTTATAAAACAAAGATTAAGAATTCTACAATCCAAATATTTTCTATCCAAATTTGTATTTCTATCAATAAGATATACTTTATCTAGATAATTATTACTAGATTGAGGTTTCGATATATCAAAATAATATGTAATTTCTTGGGTCCCGTTTCTTTCTAATGTTGATTCAGAAATGTATGAATTAGGGAGGTGTATGTATTTATATGATAGAAGATCATATCTGTAATGTTTTTTCCATTTGTATTTTTGACTCATAAATGAATTCGTTTCATAGTCATTTTTTTTCATGGAATGAATCAATTGGTATTTTTTATAAAAATCCAATTGGATTGATTCCTTATTTTGAATCATACGACGTTGATTCATTCTATTTTGCCATTCTTTAGGTACTAATCGAGACCTTTTTTTTTTTGATAAATCATATTGATAATGACCTTTTAACCAGTTTTTCCATTCGTTTATTACATATGTAGGAATTTTCTTATCTCTTGATTTGAAATGAAAGATTCCGTGTATCATACAATAGTCTTTTAATTTATCCTGAAAAAAGGGAGAGTTCCCTTGATATTGAAGTAGGGGTCTTAAGTGATATTTATTCAATAATTGGTGAAGTAATTGGGTTTGTGATAATTTGTAAAATACATATGCTTGGGACAGGGAAGATAAGTTCCAAAAAATATTGCAATTTTCATTCTTATTCTCAGTATTATTGGTATTTGAAAACAATTTTTTTATCGTGAAATTCAAATTCATTGTCTTTTTATCTGTTTCATCAGTTCCTTCTTGTTCTTGATTTCTTTTATTGTTGTAAATGGATTTCTTAAAGATCTTTTTTGTTGATTCAAAGAAACGTTGTGCATTGATCTTAGAAAAGGTAATGGTACATAGCAAAATATCTATGTATATTTTTTCAATGAAAGATTGAATAAAGTAGTGTGATTTACGCATTAATCGGATAGTTTGCCTTTGAAATATTTTCAAAATATTTTTCTGTGATTCCAATCTTTTCTTATCATAAATTAAATTTGTGGTTTGCTCAATTTGATTCCTTATTTTTATTGTCTTATCAGAAATATCTTGAATTCTTCTTTCTATTAGTGAAGAATTGAACCAATTCATCGGTCGAATTAGAACGGACGACTCGCGAAGAATCTCATTATTTCTTTTGAAATATTTTTCATTTTTGTTTGGTTCATATACTTTTTTCATTATTCGTTTTATAACTCGAACTATTTGAATGATCCCCTTTTTCTTCTTGAAAAATTGAAGAACTTGGAAAAATGGATTTTTCCACTTTCTATTTCTTTTTTTGAGTTCTTTATAAATAGGTTCAAAAAAAAAAGGTCGTTTTCGGGGAGAACCAAAGGGAAGTTCAGCTTCCATTCCCCAGACTGTTAAAAAACCAAAATCTTTTTTTTTCATTTGATCTCTATGATGAGATCGTACCTTAGATTTTCGCCAAGGTTTTAGACAGAAAGGATATAAAATCTTTATCTGAATACCATCTGTTAACCAATCTTGGGGAAATTCTGTTTCTGAGAATTGAACACCACTATAGGTGCATTTTATATGTATTTCTCTCTTCCATTCCTTCAAATCCTCGTACCACTCAGAGGATTGTAATAATAACATACGGAAAATATGTTTAGCTATTATAAATGAAGGCAATATAATGTATTTTCTAAAAAAGGATTGGGTTACTAACATCAAACTTCTGATTGCTCGAGTCAATATCCGGTTATTCCAAGCTTCTGATGTTTCTATCCGTTCATTTTTCTCTCTTTTTTCCTTTTCTTCTTTTGTATCTTCATTTTCAAAATGGGAAATTTGCAATTTTGACTCTTGTTGTCTCCCCATCCAATTTCTCAAAACAAAATTCTTTGTTTCGTTGATATCAAAATAGGAAAAAAAAGATGTTTTGTCTAGTCGATCAAAAAAAAGTGGGGAATGCACATTTACTTGAAAGAGTTCCCAAATCACTGTTTTACGTCTTTGAGCGCGCATGGATCCTTTGATTAGATTGCGACGAAAATCTGATTGTTGGGAGTAACGTATCAAAGCCACCTCTTCCGTTTCGTCATCATTTTTACTTGTATTCTTAGTGTTCTCATCATTAATTACCACACGTTTGACTCTTCTTGAATGAATCTCATTATATTCTTCTTCTTCGTCTTCTTCCAAAGAATCGGTTAATTTGTATGACCATCGAGAAACCTTTTTACTTAATTCCTCTATTCTAATTCTATTTGCATGTGTTGTAATTACATCAAATAAAAATTGCAAAGATTTTGCTTGATTTTCTGAATCAATTTTTTTTTCTTCTGTATAATTCAAAAAAAATTGATGGTAGAATTCAAAGGAATTATGAAGAAGTAGATCATGAATCTTATTTATCAAAAAAATTTCTACTAAATCTTCTATATCTGTATAAGGATTCCTAATTACACATGAATCTAATTTTTTTCTCATTCCTCGGTATGGTCCGTTGAAAAAGGGATCATATACTTTTGGCAAGCATTTTTTTTGATTTTCATCATCGCATAATATGATTCTTTTTTCAAGCATATCCAGACTAGGAAATCCCTCATTTTTTTCTATAATTTGAATTCGATTTCTTAATTCATTGTTCAAATTGCACTTTTTTTTTTCATTGGTATAAATCCAAGAATTAGAAATAGAAAGATCTTTGTCATCTAGTTTTTCTATGATGTACAAAGTAATTCTTCGTTTTAGCATTTCCGAAAAAGTTGATAAACTAGGTGGATATGTAAAGGATATTATTTGTTTCCCATCGCTTTTACATGTAAAAAAAAAAAATTGTGACATTTCATTCCGTAAAGCATTTTCTAATTGATTATTTTTTATATATCGTAATGGACGATTCCATCGTTGAGAATCGAAAAAAAAAGTGAGAAAAGTGTTTTCAATCTTTTTCTTAATATTTATTCTTTTCTCTTCTTTCAGTCTTCCCAATTCCCAATTCTCTCGATGGGTCTCCAGATCAGAATCTTCGTAAACTGGGCTATCTTGATAGCGTGCCTCTTTAAAGTGAAATTCATCCTTTTTTTTTTCCTTTCCATTCACTTGGATCTCTTCCGTTTCATCCGAACAAAGGGATGGGTTTTCTTGTTCCTGTTTAGTCTCCTTCGTTTCGGAAGTTGTTTCTACATCGCTTTCTTCCTTTCTTTCTCCCCCTTCTTCCGTTTCTGAGGTTTTCAGTTTATTAGTGACAATAGGCGACGGCATTCTTCCTAAATAGTAGACACAGGTTATAAATAAGAGAATACTCAAGATTCGATCTAATAAGTATCTTGTGTCAGAATTGAGAAATTCTGACACAAGATACTTATTAGATCGAATAGAATGATTTTGCCGTATCCAGAATAATGCCAATCCAACCCATTTCATGAATAAAATGTGACCAATTAGCCAACCAACAAAACTACTTGTTAAAAAGAAAATCTTGTTGTTGCATCGAAACATATAAATGTTGACTAATCTGGCTAACGTGGAACTTGGTAAAATGAAATGGTTGAATAATTGAAAA